GTTGAGTGTGTTTTTAGTGTGTTTTTAGTGTGTTTTTAGTGTGTTTTTAGTGTGTTTTTAGTGTGTTTTTAGTGTGTTTTTAGTGTGTTTTTAGTGTGTTTTTAGTGTGTTTTTAGTGTGTTAGTTTTGTAGTATGTTTGTTTTTGGTTTTTGGAGTTTGTTATATTAGTATGTGTTGAAAATTGTTTATTTTATATTGCAATTTTATGTTTTTGGTTTATTTGAATTTTAGCCGTGTTGACAAGTCAATATAATGAATGAATGTTGTGATGTTTGTTTGGTTGTTAATATGGGTAAGTAGAGGAAGATTAAATGCAAGCAAATGAATGATGAACGTTTGGACAAATGTAGGTGGTTATTATATAAATGTTGTTGTTAATTTTGTTAAATTTACAAAATAAAAATGAAACGATAAAAAAATGAATGAAAAATCGTAGTTTAGGTCAAAATGCCTAGAAGTTGAAAGTAAAAAAAATATGTCCGGCAACCATAACATTATCAGCTACTTTATAGGTAGCTGGGGGACCCACCATGAATGGGGTCAAAGTGCATCAGTGTCAAGTTTGCGACGGCCTTATCCATCCAACCATGACATTAGGTACTCTTGCGGGCGTTCAGCTGTTCGGTAGTCATGTGATGGACATGTCAAGAGGAAGATATCTCCTGCTACGCACTTGAAGGGCTTATTGAAGAGACCCCAAAAAGAAAACAAGTGTAGGAGAGGTCGGATGCCGCGATAACGAGGCAAAGGGAGGAGTATTCAACCGACCACTTGTATCTGTGAAGAGCAAGTAGGAAGGAATTGAGGAGTTCATGGCCCTGAGATAGGAACCAGAGGCACAAAAGAGCAAGTTGGGCGAGGGTGTAGGGGGAATGTATGCGCTTGAAGCTGGTCGTTTAGGGTAGAATCTACGTTGAGTAGCTCGGTTCTCGTGAGGATTACGATTAATAGATAACCAGGTTCTCTGGCTTGTAAGTACTTGAAGGCTGTTGGTTAAGGTTTGTTACCTAGGAGGTGGGCTAAACGTATGTGTTTGGTGGGTGGGGTTATGTACTGTGACCTTATTCGTTTGGAGGGTAGTTGCTATGTACAGTAAAACATTATCGATCTTGGGCGACGCTTGTGTTGTGTTGTTAGGTAGGATAAGTTGGGCTTGTTGTGCTTGAATTGGAATGTCTCTAGAGGGTGTTATGTCTGTTTGGGTTGTTATGGGCTATGATATTTGAGTTTGGTTAGGATTGGCATTACTGACTATGTGGAATATACTACATTGATATGATGTCTGATGTGGACAATAATACTATGCAAAGTAATACATACCCTATAATCCATGTAAAAACATGGTGGGGGGGGAAGGGGGGGGGTCGAGTGTATGTACGATCTAGGGTTCCTGTAGTTAAATGTTTATAACAATGGCTTTTCAAGCCATAGGTCCTGGATAGAGTCCTGGCAGGAATCTATGATAACTTTTGTTTTATTTATAAGTTTATTGTTTGTTTTGGGGGGATTAGCAGTTGCATCTAACCCTTCTCCTTATTATGGGGTTGTAGGGTTGGTTGTGGCTTCTGTTGCTGGGTGTGGGTGGTTGGCTAGCCTGGGGGTTTCTTTTGTGTCCTTGGTTTTAGTTATAGTGTATTTGGGTGGGATGTTGGTTGTGTTCGTTTATTCAGTGTCATTGGCTGCAGATCCATATCCTGAGTCGTGGGTTGATTTACGGGTTCTTGGTTATGGTTTAGGAATGGGGTTGGTTGTTGTAGTTGGAGTGGCTATTAGTGGGGTTTTTGGATTTTATATGGAAATGGGGACGGTAAATAATGTGGGTTTGTCTTTGGTTCGGTTGGACTTCAGTGGTGTGGCTATGTTTTATTCGTTAGGGGCTGGATTTTTTTTGATCGCCGGGTGGGGTTTATTGTTGACTTTGTTTGTGGTTTTAGAACTTGTGCGGGGGTTATCTCGGGGGGCAATTCGGGCGGTTTAGGTCAGTTGTCAGAAAGTAGTTTAGTTTAAAATTCCAGCTTTGGGAGTTGGTGATAAAGGTTTGACTCCTTTCTTTCTGATGTTGGTAAACTCTAAGAAGAGGTTTAGTCTTCAATCTTTGGCTTACAAGACCAATGTTTTTATAAACTATTAGAGTTTGTTACAGTTTTAATATTTTGTTTTCTAGAATGCTTGCAACTGGGAATAGCACTAGAATGATTGTGAAATAGGTGAATGAGGCTACTTGGCCGATAATGATGAATGGGTGTTCGACTGGTTGGCTTCCAACTCATGTCAGGATAAGCAGGTTAGTGACTAGGATTCAGAATAGGATTTGTGATAGTGGTCGGAAAGTTATTGATCGTTGTTTGGAGGTGTGTAGTAGAGGGATTAGGAATAAAACAAGGACTGAGGCAGCTAGAGCTAGGACTCCTCCTAGTTTGTTTGGGATTGATCGGAGGATAGCATATGCAAATAAGAAGTATCATTCAGGTTTAATATGGGGTGGGGTGACTAGGGGGTTGGCGGGCGTGAAATTTTCTGGGTCTCCTAGTAGGTTTGGATTAAATAATGCTAGGGCAATGAATGGGACTAGTATTAGTGCTAGTCCTAGAATATCTTTGATGGAGTAGTATGGGTGAAATGGGATTTTGTCACAGTCTGAAGGAATGCCAAGTGGGTTGTTTGAGCCTGTTTCGTGCAGGAATGTTAGATGTACTAATGTTAAGCCTGCGATGATGAATGGTAGTAGGAAGTGAAGAGCGAAGAATCGGGTTAATGTAGGGTTGTCTACTGAGAAACCGCCTCAAGCTCACTCTACTAGTGTTTGGCCAATATAGGGGATTGCTGAGAATAGGTTGGTGATTACAGTAGCACCTCAGAATGATATTTGTCCTCATGGAAGTACGTATCCTACAAAGGCTGTTGCTATTAGAGTAAGAAGTAGGATAACTCCGATATTTCAGGTCTCTTTATTCAGGTATGAGCCGTAATAGAACCCTCGACCAATGTGTAGGTAGATGCAGATGAAGAAAAAAGAAGCTCCGTTTGCGTGTAGGTTACGGATTAGTCAGCCAAATTGGACGTTTCGGCATATATGTGCTACGGAATTGAAGGCTAGGCTAGTGTCTGCTGTATAATGCATGGCTAGTAGTAGCCCTGTAATGATTTGTGTTATCAGGCAAATGCCTAGTAATGATCCGAAGTTTCATCAAGCTGAAATATTTGATGGGGTGGGAAGATCGATTAGGGAATCGTTGATGATTTTGAGTAGTTGGTGGTTTTTGCGTAGATTGAGAGCCATTAGATAGTCTTTCTGTATATTGAGATTAAGATGATAATGATTGATAGGGCGAATGAGCCTAGGTATGCTTTGATTAGACCAGTATGTAGGATAGTGGCTGTTTTTGATGCTATTATTTGTAGGTTAGCTAGCCCTTCTGGCCCTATTATTTTGAATCAGGATAGGTCAATAAGATGGGAAGCAATGTTTTGGCCTCCGCTTAGTAATTTTGTTGTGGTGAATCGGTGTACTAGGGGGTTAAAATATCCTAAGGCTATAGAGAAGTTTGAGAAGCGGTTTTGTTTAGGCATGATCAGGGCTTGAGTTATTTTTGATAGTTCTAGGGCTAGTATAATACCTAGAATCGTGACTACAATGGCTGTTATTTTGATATAGAGAGGTATAGTCATTGGTGGAGTTTTTGTTGGAAGGATGAATGAGGTAATTAGGAATCCTGCTGTAATGCTTCCTAGAGCTAGTCGGGTGATTGGGGATAAGATTGCTGGGTTGTTTTCATTTATTGGGGTAAGAGGTGGGATTCGGGTAAAGCCTGTTTGTACTAATAGGGTTATTCGGATAGTATAAACTGCAGTGAATGATGTGGCTAATAGGGTTAGTAAAAGGGCTCAGGTATTTAGGTAAGAAGTGTTTAGGCTTTCAATAATTTGGTCTTTCGAGTAGAATCCTGCTAAGAATGGTGTGCCTATCAGGGCTATGTTTCCAATAGTTAAGCATGAGGTGGTAGTTGGTAGTATTTTTTGTAGTCCTCCCATTTTTCGGATATCTTGTTCACCGTTAAGGTTGTGGATGATAGACCCTGAGCATAGAAATAGTATGGCTTTGAAGAATGCATGAGTTGAGATGTGCAGGAAAGCTAGCTGAGGGAGGTTCAGTCCGATTGTTACTATTATAAGTCCTAATTGGCTTGATGTGGAGAAAGCAATGATTTTTTTGATGTCGTTTTGGGTTAGGGCACATGTAGCTGCAAATAAGGTGGAGACTGCTCCTAAGCATAAACATAGGGTTAGAGCAGTGGGATTATTGTTTATTAGTGGGTGTGTTCGGATTAGAAGGAAGATTCCGGCTACTACTATAGTGCTGGAGTGTAGTAGGGCGGATACAGGAGTTGGGCCTTCTATGGCTGCTGGTAGTCAAGGGTGAAGGCCGAATTGGGCTGATTTACCTGCTGCTGCTAAGATTAGGCCTAGAAGTGGGAGTGTTGGAGTTTGGTCTGGGGAAATTTGTTGAATTTCTCATGTATTTATGGTAGATGCTAGTCATGCTATGCATAGGATAAGTCCGATATCTCCTACTCGGTTGTATATTACTGCTTGTAGAGCTGCTGTGTTGGCTTCTGCTCGACCGTGTCATCAGCTGATTAGTAGGAATGATATAATTCCTACCCCTTCTCATCCGATAAATAGTAGGAATAGGTTGTTAGAGATAATTAGGATGAGTATAGCAATTAGAAATAATAGCAGGTAGGTGAAGAATTTTGTGATGTATGGGTCTGAGGCTATGTATCATGTTGCAAATTGTAGGATGGACCATGATACGAATAGGGCGATTGGAAAGAAGGTTAGTGAGTAGAAGTCTATTTTTAGGCTGATTGGGATTTTGAAGTTTATGATGAACTTTCATTCTCACAGGTAGGTAAGGCTTTCTATACCTGAATACATATAGATGGTTATTGGGATTAGGCTAATTATGAAGGAGGTTTTGACGGTGTTTGTGATAATGGTTGGAGTGTTTTTTAGGCTTTCTGATAGTATTGGGAAGATAAGTGGGGTGGAAAGGGTTGCTAGAGTTAGTAGTATGAATGTGTTTAGGATTAGTGATAGATCCATTACTTTCACTTGGACTTGCACCAAGATTACTGGCTCCTAAGACCATTGGATTACTGTTATCCTTTGAAAGTAAGGGGGCTGAGGTTTTAGACTCAGATGCGAGAATTAGCAGTTCTTGCTGGTTTAACCTCCCCTCGGCAGGTAAGAAGATTTTAACTTCTATTTTTAGAATCACAGTCTAATGTTTTAGTTGAAACTATACTTGCATATAGGAACTCCTGAGATGAGTTCGGGTTTAAGAATAAGTAAGATTATAGGGATTATATGGAGGGCTATTAGAAGGTGCTCTCGTGTGGAGGAGTTTTGGATTGAGGTAATATGTGATGGCAGTGCTCCTCGTTGTGTGGTGATAAGCATATATAGAGTATATGAGGCAGTTAATAATATTGCGGCCCCGGTCAGGATCAGTGTGAGTGAGGATCAATTAAATAGGGCGATTACGATGGTTAGTTCTGCTATTAAGTTGGTTGTTGGTGGTAGTGCTATATTTGTTAGGTTGGCTAGTAGTCATCAGGTGGCTATTAGTGGTAGGAGAGGTTGTAGTCCTCGTGTGAGTAGTAGGATTCGGCTATGGGTTCGCTCATAGTTGGTGTTGGCTAGGCAGAATAGTATTGATGAAGTGAGTCCATGTGAAATTATTAGGATTATTGCTCCTGAGAATGCTCATTGGGTTTGGATTATGGTTGCAGCAATAACTAGCCCCATGTGGCTAACGGAAGAGTAAGCAATTAGTGATTTTAGGTCAATTTGTCGTAGGCAGATAGCGCTTGTTATTAATGCTCCTCATAGTGCTAGGGTGATGAATGGGTAGTGAAGGTTATTTGAGGATGGGTTTACTAGGATAGTGACTCGTATGATACCATATCCTCCAAGTTTTAGGAGAAGAGCGGCTAGTAGCATGGATCCTGCAATTGGGGCTTCTACATGGGCTTTAGGTAGTCATAGATGTAGTCCATATAATGGGGATTTAACCATGAAGGCTGTGAGTAGGGCTAGGCTGGATAGTAGGCCTGTTCATGAGTGGGATACTGTTGGGTGTGAGAGTTTGAGTATAGGGAAGAATAGTGTGCCGATTTGGTTGTGCAGGTGTAGGATGGCGATTAACAGTGGTAGTGAGCTGGCTAGTGTGTAAAATAGCAGGTAGATTCCTGCGTTTAGTCGTTCAGGTTGGTTTCCTCATCGTGTGATTAAGATCAGTGTTGGGATTAGGGTGGCTTCAAATGAAATGTAGAATAATATAAGTTCTGAGGCTGAGAAGGCCAGTAGGATGAATGGTTGGGCTAGGATTATTGTTGTGATGAATATTCGTTTACGAATAGTAGGTTCTTGTTCTAGGTGGTTTTGGCTTGCTATGATTATGAGGGGTAGGAGTCAGCATGATAGTACTAGGAGAGGAGAAGAAATTTGGTCGATTGAGGTTCAATGAGTTAGTCCTTTGCTTGGGTAGTACGTTGGGACTAGTCATTGTAGGCTGATAGTGGCGATTAGCAGGCTGTGTGCTGTAGTATTGGTTCATAAGTGTTTGCTAGGAGAGAGGAAGGTTAGTGGCAGGAGTATGATGGTTGGAATTATAATTTTTAGCATTGTAGTAGGTTAAAGTTATGTAAGTGGTCAGAACCGTGGGTTCGGGTGGAGGCGACTAGTAGGGCTAGTCCTGTGGCTGCCTCGCAAGCAGAGAATGATAGTATTAGGATTGGTAGGAGTGCATGGGATGATGATTGGGCTTGGATTGGTCATATGGACAGGGCAATGTACAATGATAGTATTATACTTTCCAAGCATAATAAGGCTGAGATTAGGTGGGTTCGGTGGAAAGCTAGCCCCAGGCTGCTTAGGGTAAAGGCGGAGTAGAAGCTTAGGTGTAGGATGGACATTAAGAAAGTTATAGAGTTTTAGCTATAATCTGTTGAGTCGAAGTCAACTGTCTTGGTTAGACTAACTTTCTGTTATTCTGCTCATTCTAGTCCTCCCTGAGCTCACTCATAGATTAGGCCTAGGGTGAGTAGGATCACTAGGATGGAGGCCCATATTAGCGTTGAGGTAGGGGTTTGTAGTTGTATAGCTCATGGTAGGGGTAATAACAAGGCGATTTCTAGGTCGAATAGCAAGAATAGAATAGCTACTAGGAAGAATCGAATTGAAAATGGCAGCCGGGCGGACCCTAGTGGGTCGAACCCACATTCATATGGGGATAGTTTCTCTGGATCTGGGTTTGTTTGGGCTAGTCAAAAGTTTAATGCGGTTAGTAGGATGCTCAAGGTTAGTGATATGGTGAGCATGAATAGGATTATGTTCATTACTCTTCTCTGGATTTAAACCAGATTTTAAAGATTGGAAGTCTATTGTAATTAATATACTAGAAGAGTAAGATCCTCATCAGTAGATAGTTATGTAAAGGAACAGTCAGACAACATCTACAAAATGTCAGTATCAGGCTGCTGCTTCAAACCCAAAGTGGTGTTTAGGTGTAAAGTGGTATTTGATTAGGCGTAGGAGGCATACTAATAGAAATGTAGAGCCGATAATTACATGTAGGCCGTGGAATCCGGTTGCAACGAAGAAGGTAGAACCGTACACTCCATCGGCGATGGAGAATGGGGCTTCGTAGTATTCTATGGCTTGGAGGGCGGTGAAGTAGAATCCTAGCAGTACTGTTAAGGTTAGAGCATGGATTGCTTGTTTTCGGTTAGCTTCTATGATGCTGTGGTGAGCTCATGTGACTGTTACTCCTGAAGCTAGTAGGATAGCGGTGTTGAGTAGTGGTACATCTATTGGATTTAGTGGTTTAATTCCTACTGGTGGTCATTGTCCTCCTAGTTCTGGGGTAGGGGCTAGGCTGGAGTGAAAGAATGCTCAGAAGAATCCTAGAAAGAAGAATGCTTCTGATGTAATGAACAGTACTATTCCATACCGTAGGCCTTTTTGTACTGTAGGTGTATGATGACCTTGGAATGTGCTTTCTCGTACAATATCACGTCATCATTGGATTATAACTAGGATAGTGGATGTTAATCCTATGATAAGGAGGTATGGGGAGTTGTAGTGGAATCATATTGTCAGGCCGGATGTAGTAAGGAGGGCGGCGGCCGCTCCAAAAATAGGTCATGGGCTTGGATCTACTATGTGGTAAGAGTGTGCTTGGTGGGCCATTATAAGCTAGATGTTTTCTTGTAGGTATAGGCTTAGTAGTAGGACGAACACGTAGGCTTGGATTATAGCTACTGCTACTTCTAGGATGGTTAGTAGGAATAGAACTAGTAATGTGATGAGTGAAACTACTGGCATTGTTGAGGCTAGGGTGACGGTGGCAGTAGAGATTAGTTGGATTAGTAAATGTCCTGCTGTGAGGTTGGCCGTCAGTCGTACACCTAGAGCCAGAGGGCGAATTAGTAGGCTGATCGTTTCAATTAGGATTAGAGCTGGGATTAGAGGCGTTGGAGTCCCTTCTGGAAGTAAATGTCCTAGGGAGGCTGATGGTTGATTTCGTAAGCCTGTTAGTAGAGTGGCGAGTCATAGGGGGAAGGCCAGGGCTAGATTTATTGATAGTTGGGTGGTTGGGGTGAATGTGTAAGGTAGTAAACCTAGTAGATTAATTAGTAGTAGGAATATTATTAGGGATGTTAGGATTAGGGCTCATTTGTGGCCTTTTTTATTTAGTGGTATTATTAATTGTTTTGTGATTAGGTTAGTAAGTCATAATTGTAGGGTAGATAGTCGGTTAGTAACTCATCGGTTGTCTATGGATGGTAGCAGGAGAGCTGGAAATGTCATTGAAATTAAAATGAGGGGGATCCCTAGCAATGATGGGCTTGAAAATTGGTCGAAAAAGCTTAGGTTCATGGTCAGGTTCAGGGGGTGGTGGTTGTTGGAGTGGATAGTTTGTTAGATGGAGGGTTTATTGAGACGAATGATAGTAGTTTAGGTTGAATAATTATTGAGTAGGTTAGTCATGAAGTTATCATGATAAAAAATCATGGGCCTGGGTTTAGTTGTGGCATATCATTAAGGAGGGTGTATGTCCCTCTTTCTCTAGCTTAAAAGGCTAGTGCTGGTTCATAGCTTCTTAATGATTGAGATGAAATTAGAGATGATCAGTTTTCGAAATTGGCTAATGGAACTGACTCAACTACAATTGGTATAAAGCTGTGATTGGCCCCGCAGATTTCTGAGCACTGCCCGTAAAAGATTCCGGGCCGGGAGGCTGTGAATGAGGTTTGGTTCAATCGTCCTGGGATAGCATCAGTTTTAACACCTAGGCTTGGGACAGCTCATGAGTGTAAGACATCATCGGCAGTGACAATGACTCGAATTGGTGATTCCATTGGGACAACCACACGATGGTCTACTTCTAGTAATCGGAAGTGTCCCAGTGGAAGGTCTGCGGTAGGTACTATGTAGGAATCGAATGTCAGATCTTTAAAATCTGTGTATTCGTAGGTTCAATATCATTGATGGCCAATAGCTTTTATGGTTAGGTCTGGTTCGTTGATCTCGTCTATTATGTATAGGATTTGTAGGGATGGAAGGGCGAGTATGATAAGTACTACTGCAGGCAGAATCGTTCATACTAGTTCGATTTCTTGTGCATCTACTGTGCTAGATGATAGTTTTTCAGTGAGTATAAAAGCTAATAGGTATAGTACTAAGCTGCAGATGGCTAGAGCAGTTATTAGGGCATGATCATGGAATTCTACTAGTTCTTCTATGATTGGGGATGAAGCGTCTTGGAAACCAAATTGTGAGTGGTTGGCCATAGTTGTGGTGAGGTGTACTGGGGTTTAACCTGTAATTTGGCCTTGACAAGGCCATGTAATAGTTTTACTAACACCTCTAATGAGAAAGAAGCATAAGTGGTATAATGCGGTTGGCTTGAAACCAACATATGGGGGTTCGACTCCTTCCTTTCTTGTACTTGCACAAAGGCTGGTTCTTCGAATGTATGGTAAGGAGGTGGGCAGCCGTGGATTCATTCAATGTTTGTATTGACTAGCTCTGGTTGGAAGGCTTTACGTTTGGATGCAAAGGCTTCTCAGATTATAAACATTAGTATGATTACAGCTGTTATGGAGATTAGTGATCCTACTGAGGAGATGGTATTTCATAGTGTGTAGGCATCTGGGTAGTCTGAGTATCGTCGTGGTATACCTGCTAGACCTAGGAAGTGTTGTGGGAAGAAGGTTAGGTTAACACCTACAAATATCACTCCGAAGTGGGTTTTAGCTCATGTAGAGTGAAGAGTGTAACCGGTAAATAGAGGGAATCAGTGGGTGAATCCCGCCAGGATTGCAAATACTGCTCCTATAGATAGCACATAGTGGAAGTGAGCTACTACGTAGTAGGTATCATGTAATGCGATGTCTAGTGAAGAGTTTGCTAGTACGATTCCTGTTAGTCCTCCAATAGTGAATAGGAAGATGAATCCTAGGGCTCATAGTATAGGTGGGTCCCATTTAATTGTTCCTCCGTGCAGGGTTGCTAATCAGCTGAATACTTTGATTCCGGTTGGGATAGCAATGATTATAGTGGCAGATGTAAAGTATGCTCGGGTATCTACGTCTATTCCTACTGTAAATATGTGATGGGCTCATACAATGAATCCTAGGAATCCAATAGATAGCATAGCTCATACCATTCCTATGTAACCGAATGGTTCTTTTTTACCTGCGTAGTATGCTACGACGTGGGAGATAATACCAAATCCAGGGAGAATTAGGATATACACTTCTGGGTGTCCGAAGAATCAGAATAAGTGTTGATAGAGGACTGGGTCTCCACCTCCTGCTGGGTCGAAGAAGGTGGTATTAAGGTTTCGGTCTGTTAATAGTATAGTGATTCCGGCTGCAAGGACAGGCAGAGAAAGTAGAAGAAGTACTGCAGTAATTAGTACGGATCATACGAACAGTGGGGTTTGATATTGTGATAGAGCAGGAGGTTTTATGTTGATTGCTGTTGTAATGAAGTTGATTGCTCCTAGAATTGAGGAAATACCTGCTAGGTGAAGTGAGAAAATAGCCAGGTCTACTGAAGCTCCAGCATGGGCTAGGTTTCCAGCTAATGGGGGATATACGGTTCATCCTGTCCCTACCCCTGCTTCTACTGTAGATGAGGCTAGGAGCAGTAGGAATGAGGGTGGAAGTAGTCAGAAGCTTATGTTGTTTATTCGTGGAAATGCTATGTCTGGGGCACCAATTATAAGTGGGACTAGTCAGTTTCCAAATCCTCCAATTATAATTGGCATAACTATAAAGAAGATTATTACGAAGGCATGGGCTGTAACTACTACATTATAGATTTGGTCGTCTCCCAGTAAAGCTCCGGGTTGTCCTAGTTCTGCCCGAATAAGGAGGCTTAGGGCGGTACCGACTATTCCGGCTCATGCGCCGAAAATTAAGTACAGAGTACCAATGTCTTTGTGGTTGGTTGAGAATAATCATCGGTTAATGAAAGTCACAGGTAAGATGGCTGAGTGTTTAAGCGTTAGGCTGTAGTCCTTTTTACAGAGGTTCAATTCCTCTTCTTATCGACTCTGTAGTGAAATTCATAGTGGGTTGCAAGCTCATTGATGCGCATTAATCATGTGCCAGGGTCTGTTAGGCAGAAGCCTGTTGGTTTGGGCATATAGCTGTTAACTATAGTGTCATGGGATCAAAGCCCATCTGTCTAGGGGGTGGAAAATCCTAGCTTAATTAAAGCGTCTGAGTTGCATTCAGAAGATGCAGGGTAATGTCCTGCGGATTTTAACAGAAACTAAGAGGGTTTAACTCTTGTTTAAGGCTTTGAAGGCCTTCGGTTTAAGTGATCCTAAGTTTCTTAGATAATGGCAAAAATTATTGGAGAGATGGGAAGAAGCATGATTGATAGAGTGGTTAAGATAGCGATTACTATGCTTACTGGTTTATTGGTATGTCATTGTTTTATATGGTTTGTAGTGTGTGGTGGAAGTGTAATTGTGGCACAGTATGCGACGCGTAAATAGAAGAATAGTCCTAGTAAAGAAAGTAGTGACATAATTATCGCTGTAGGGGCTATTTCTTGCATGGTGAGTTCTTGGATGATTAGTCATTTTGGGAGGAATCCAGTTAAGGGGGGGAGGCCGGCTAAAGATATAAGTGTTAGTAGGGAGATTGCACTAAGTGATGGTGTTTTTGTTCATGCAGTTATTAGTGTGGATAGTTTTAGGACTTTTATTGAGTTTAAGGTTAGGAACACAGTAGAAGTCATTAGTACATATAAGTAGAAATTCAGTAATGTGAGTTTAGGGTTGTATACAAGGATAATTGTTATTCAGCCTAGATGTGAGATAGAGGAGAAGGCTAGGATTTTTCGGATTTGTGTCTGGTTAAGTCCCATTCATCCTCCGATAGCTGCTGATAGGATAGCTATGGTTGTTAGTAATGTAGGGTTTAGTGACTGGGAGGTTATAAATAATAAGGTAATTGGTGGGAGTTTTAGGATTGTGGATAGTAGGAGGCCTGTGGTTAGGGATGAACCTTGAAGTACCTCTGGAAATCAGAAATGGAATGGTACTAGTCCTAGTTTGATTGAGATAGCCGCAGTTAGGATCAGGCATGAGGCTGGATGGGTCAGCTGGGTAATGTCCCATTGGCCAGTATTCCATGCGTTGGTCATACTTGAAAATAGTACCAGAGTTGAAGCAGCTGCTTGCACTAGGAAGTACTTAGTTGCAGCTTCAATGGCCCGGGGGTGGTGAGATTTTGAGATTAATGGTAAAATAGCTAGTGTGTTGATTTCAAGTCCTGTTCAGGCTATAACTCAATGGTTACTTGTGATTGTAATAGTTGTCCCCAGCAGTAGGCTGGTAGCGAAAATTATTTTTGCTTGGGGGTTCATTAGTAGGGGAAGGGGTTAAACCATCATTTTCGGGGTATGGGCCCGATAGCTTTCTTAGCTGACCCTACTAGAAAATAATATAAAGGGAGTATGAAGGGTTTTGATCCCTTTTGTGTAGGTTCAATTCCTACTTTTCTAAGTTTTAAGGAAATGAGAGGATTGGTATACCTCCATGTTCACTTTATCATAGTGACCCTTAGTCATTCAGGCACATTTCCTGTAATTCTCAGATAGGGGGGTAAACCTGCGTAGCAGATTGGCATGCTAGTATGTCATAGGCATAGGGCAAGTGTTAGAGGGAGGAAGTTTTTTCATAGTAGATGTATTAACTGATCGTATCGAAATCGTGGGTAGGAGGCTCGAATCCATAGGAATCCTGCAGATAATAGCAGAACTTTTGTGGCTAAAATTACTGGGAACAGCTCTTGTGGTGGGTTTAATAGACTTGGGTTGAAGAATAGGATAGCGGTTAGTGTATTCATTAGTATGATGTTGGCGTATTCAGCTAGGAAAAATAGGGCAAATGGTCCTGCTGAATATTCTACATTAAACCCTGAGACTAGTTCTGATTCTCCTTCTGTAAGGTCAAATGGGGCTCGGTTTGTTTCGGCTAGAGTTGATACATACCATATTATAGCTAGTGGTCAGCAGGAGAAAATCAGGTAAAGGGGCTCTTGAGTAATTGCTAGTGTATTTAGAGTATAACCTCCACTAATGATAATAATAGATAGAATGATAATTGCTAGGGTAACTTCATATGAGATAGTCTGTGCTACTGCTCGTAGTGCTCCGATTAGAGCATATTTGGAGTTAGAGGCTCATCCGGATCATAAGATGGAGTATACTGCTAGGCTAGACATGGTTAGTAAGAATAGTATGCCTAGGTTGAGGTCTGCTAGGGAGAATGGGATTGGAAGGGGTGTTCAAATGGAAATTGCTAGTAGAAGAGCTAGTATTGGGGTAGTAATGAATAAAATTGGGGAAGATGTAGATGGGCGAATTGGTTCTTTGATAAATAGTTTAATTCCATCTGCCAGAGGTTGTAGTAGTCCGAATGGGCCTACAATGTTAGGGCCTTTTCGGCCTTGCATGTAGCTTAGGATTTTACGTTCAACTAGAGTTAAGAAAGCTACAGCAATCAAGATTGGAATAGCGTAGGAGATAGCTATAATGAGGTTAATTAGGTTTGGGTGGTTGGTCATTATACTAAAGCTAGGGAGAGGATTTGAACCTCTGATTTAAAGGACTTAAGCCTTTTGCATTTTCCGAGCTCTGCCACGCTAGCTTGTCCTTTTCTAGGACGTAGTTGTGGTGTGATAGCCTTTTGTAATTTAGTTGTATTCATTACTTAAGGCTAAGGCTTGCCTGTGGTATTGGCCTCACTTTTCCTGTCCTTTCGTACTGGGAAGAGTTCATCATAGATAGAAACCGACCTGGATTGCTCCGGTCTGAACTCAGATCACGTAGGACTATTAATCGTTGAACAAACGAACCCTTAGTAGCGGCTGCACCACTAGGATGTCCTGATCCAACATCGAGGTCGTAAACCCCCTCGTCGATACGGACTCTCGGAGGAGATTGCGCTGTTATCCCTGGGGTAGCTTGGTCCATCGATCAATTATATTGGGTCTGGGTGCTATTAGCACGTTGAGAGGTTGCTCTTAGTCTAGAGTTTTGGTCCAATTTTTGGAGGATTTGTTTTTCTCCAAGGTCGCCCCAACCGAAAAATGCATGCCAGAGACTTTTGTATGCGTGAACCCAGTGGGTGTGTATGTGATGAAGTGTGGCTGCTTATTTTGAAGTTCCACAGGGTCTTCTCGTCTTATGTGTTTATCCCTGCTTTTGCACAGGAAGATCAATTTCACCGATTGCCTGTAAGAGACAGTTAAGACCTCGTTTAGCCATTCATACAGGTCTCGATTTATGAGACAATTGATTGCGCTACCTTTGCACGGTTAGGATACCGCGGCCGTTTAACACTAAGTCACCGGGCAGGCATCACCTTCAATACTTGTTTGTTGTTTGCTGAAGGCTATGTTTTTGGTAAACAGTCGGGCCTTGTGTTTGCCTAGTTCCTTTTACAGGTTTTAATCTTTCTTAATGGACGCTCCTCTGTCGGGTTAACAATATACCTGATACTCTGCTCGTTTGATTTGTCGTATCTTGGTGATTTGTTAATAATGTATAGATGTAAGCTTGCGTCGTAGAGGGAGGACCCTGGTTACTCATTCTAGCATTAATTCTCCTATTTACGTATAGGTTAGCCTGTTAGTGATGAGGGAGTCATAAAATTTTTATATTTTTTAGTCAAAGAGCTTTAACGCACTCTTTTTTGATGGCTGCTTGAAGGCCCACAATAATTCTTGCTTAGGTTATTTATCCGCTCGTAGAGATTGTATTCTTTTTTAAAGGAGCTGTACCTCCTTTAAATTGCCCTTAATTCGCTTCATTAGGGTTTGTGATTTTTCCTTGGAGGAGAATTAAGAGTGAACTAAGATTCGTTTCACAGGCAACCAGCTATCACCCAGCTCGATTGGCTTTTCACCTCTACTAGTAAGTCATCCCACTCTTTTGCAACAGAGACGGGTTCGCTCATAATAGCTGCTCACAAGTAGCTCGCTTGGGTTTCGGGAAGGCAAACTTAAACTCATTTTGCTTGGTTTTTCTTGCTAGACCATTATGCAAAAGGTACAAGGGTTGATCTTTGCTGTTTTTAGCTTATTTATTTCATTATTATTTCATCTTTCCCTTACGGTACGTGATCTCTATCGCTCCAATGGGTGTCTTTTCTATCGCCTATACTAAGACTAGTAAATGCTTTAGTTTGATGTGTAGTAGTAGCTTTGTTATTCCAGGTCAATGTATATTGGGCTAGAATTTGGCATCAAGACGATCTGATGCTATCAGATATCTTTCAGGTGTAAGCTGAATGCTTTAGTTAAAGCTACGTCTTGGTTGTCTAAGTGCACCTTCCGGTACACTTACCTTGTTACGACTTACCTCCTCTTTGGCTAGATATCTTATTAATGTAATAAAGTTTGGTCGCCTGCGAGGAGGGTGACGGGCGGTATGTACGTGTCCCAGAGCCGGCTTAAAGAGGGCTTGATTATCCCACTTTACTGCTAAATCCGCCTTCCAGGGGCTATTTCATGCCCCTTTGCCGTAATGTTCTAATTTAGAAAATGTAGCCCATTGCTTCCACTCCATAGGCTATACCTTGACCTGTCTTATTAGTGTTGGTGGACTATTGCGCTCACTGTTGGACCATCAGGGGGGGTGAGCTGGAGACGGCGGTATGTAGGCTGAATTAGAGCTAGGAATGGTTAGGTGGATCGTGGATTATCGATTACAGAACAGGCTCCTCTAGGTGGGTTTGGGACACCGCCAAGTCCTTAGAGTTTTAAGCGTTTGTGCTCGTAGTTCTCGGGCGGATTCTTTAGTAGGTTATTAGAATCAAGATTTAGGGCCAGGCATAGTGGGGTATCTAATCCCAGTTTGGGCCCTGGCTTTCGTGGATTTCAATTAATCGTCAGCCTAAGATCTTCTTTGGTAGGTGGTCTTATGGGCATCTTGGGCTTGTTACAGCTCAGTTGCGTTTTAGTCTTAGTTACTTAGATATCATGTTACCACACTTTACGCCGTTAAGTAATGTTGATTTGGGCCTCCTGTATGACCGCGGTGGCTGGCACAGGATTTACCGTCCCTTAAATTTGCTATGACTAAGTCAAGTTTACACTCATTGCTTAATGTTAACTACTGCTGAGTACCCGTGGGGGCGTGGCAAGTGCTAGGCGTCTTGGGCTACTAATATGAGTGTGCCTGATGCCTGCTCCTATCGGCTTTGTTAAAGGGTGATTAGGGCATTTTCACTGGGATGCGGATACTTGCATGTATATTTCTAGCAAAAACCAACAGTAAGGTTAGGACTAAGTCTTTTGTCCATAGGTGTTGGTGACAGCCATCTTGACATCTTCAGTGTCATGCTTTGTTATAAGCTATATGGAC